TTATTCAATTCATTCAGAAATATAGGAATCTTTTTGTGAGATTCTAGCTATTCTATAGCTCCTTCCCGCGTCAATTGCCGACTCTTGGTCGTTGAGATTCATGGACGATTTGATTTCATTTTTAGGGATAAATATTACCTCTCTTTTCCCCTTTTCAAAGAAATTGAAATGATTGAAGTTTTTCTATTTGGAATCGTCTTAGGTCTAATTCCTATTACTTTGGCTGGATTATTCGTAACTGCATTTTTACAATACAGACGCGGCGATCAGTTGGATCTTTGATTGAGTAACATCTTTTTTTTGATTGACCTCCTCCTTAATCCGCAGGAGGGGGGTCAAGTTCGGGTTACGTTTTAAGTTAGTGCAGTTATTTTATTGTGATTCTGATTTGACATTATAAGAACAGAATCACGCTCTGCAGGATTTGAACCTACGACATCGGGTTTTGGAGACCCGCGTTCTACCGAACTGAACTAAGAGCGCTTCCTTATGACAGGAAATACAACTGTCAAGAAAAAGACTCTCCTCCAACGCATCTTGTATATGTTGCACAGACTATCGTATATAGTACGATATAAACTATCGTGAGAAAAGAATAAAAGATGATTTTTCATTGATCTCAATTGACCCCCCGTTACTCTCCATAAGAGAAGTAATGGGTAGGGATGACAGGATTCGAACCCGCGACTTTTTGTACCCAAAACAAATGCGCTACCAAGCTGCGCTACATCCCTTTCAATTCTTGTACAGTGTCATTGTATAGAACCCATGTCTTGTTTTCCACCTCGTTATTTCCTCTATCTAGATAGAATTTCCCTTGTCATTTCTTCTTCGTCTCATTTCATATAAATTATGAATTATGAATATAATAAATAAATTATATACATATAATGAAGCCAAACGTATAAAAGAATGAATACTTATTGGTAATATTCAGGAAGAGGGTGTCATCTTTTTCCGTTTTAGGTGCAGGTGGGTCTCATCTACCGGATCGTTGTACATATATTGTATTAGGAATTCCCGTACAAATACAAGTGATCTTTAACTACATATGCTTCTGATCCTATATGTATTCCAATAAAGAAGGAGGATTTTCAATGCGAGATATAAAAACATATCTATCCGTGGCACCTGTGCTAACCGCTTTATGGTTTGGTTCTTTAGCGGGTCTATTGATAGAGATAAATCGTTTATTCCCGGATGCGTTGGTATTCCCCTTTTTTCTTTTTAGTTACTGACGTGGGAGTGGGTGAATGAAGAAGATTCGAGGTAGAATAAATTTTCTGTCACCAACCCCCTCTATTTTCGGTTGTTTAGGATAGGAAGGAAAGAGAAAGAATAAAAAAGTGGATTGAACTTCAGCGAAACTCGTGTTCAGGATAGAATTAATAGAGGTAAAACAGAAATAGAAATAAATAGAAGTGTAGGTTGAGGGTAGACTCTTCGAGATCCTACAAGATAGTAAATGAAATACTGGGATTAAGAATAATTAATAGTTGGAAATCGTTGTATTACTTATTATTTATTTTAAGACTTTAATTGAATTGATTGCAACGAAATCTTTCATAAGCGGATTTCGGGTTAGCAACTTATCTTCGATTTTTTTCTCGTTCCTTTCTTCTTCGGTTCGGATCGAAAATAGAGGAATTGCGTAAGTCCAAAGGAGGTTCATGGCCAAGGGTAAAGATGTCAGAGGGGTAGTTATTTTGCAATGTACCAATTGCGCCCAAAAGAATTTCAAGAAAGAATCGCGGGGCACTTCCAGATATATTACTCAAAAGAATCGACACAATACACCTAGTCGATTGGAATTGAGAAAATTCTGTCCTTATTGTTACAAGCATACGATTCATGGGGAGATAAAGAACTAGATTGAACGGAGGGAGCGGAACGCGTGTACCGCCCTTCTATTCCACGGAATAAGAATAAATTCTATTCTATAAATAAACAAATTAAGTCCTATTTCGGTCGGATCCGAAATGCACGAATAAAGAGGAGTTTAGAAATAAGGAATTAACCATGGATAAAACCAAGCGATTCTTTCATAAATCTCAACGGGGTTTTCATAAATCCCAACGGGGTTTTCATAAATCCCAACGGGGTTTTCATAAATCCCAACGGGGTTTTCATAAACCCCAGCGGGGTTTTCGTAGGCGTTTGCCCCCAACTAGACCGGGGGATCTATTTGATTATAGAAACATGAGTTCAATTGGTCAATTTATTAGTGACCGGGGAAAAATATTATCTCGACGAGCGACTAAATTGACCTTGAAACAACAACGAGCAATGGCCCTTGCTATAAAACAAGCTCGTATTTTATCTTCATTACCTTTTCTTACTAATGAGAAACTACTTGCGAAATTCAAGTCGAAAATCAGAAAGAAATATGTCCGCAGAAGAGGAAAGAAATATGCCCCGAAGGGAGAAAAGCAATATGTCCCGAAGGGAGAAAAGAAATTTGTCCCGAACCCGAAGGGAGACGGCTCTGGGAAAGAAAAGCAATATGTCCGCGGAAGAGGAAAGCAATATGTCCCGAAGGAAGAAAAGCAATATGTCCCGAAGAAAGAAAAGCAATATGTCCCGAAGGAAGAAAAGCAATATGTTCCGAAGGAAGAAAAGCAATATGTCCGCGGAAGAGGAAAGCAATATGTCCCGAAGGAAGAAAAGCAATATGTCCCGAAGAAAGAAAAGCAATATGTCCCGAAGGAAGAAAAGCAATATGTTCCGAAGGAAGAAAAGCAATATGTCCGCGGAAGAGGAAAGCAATATGTTCCGAAGGGTGAAATTAAAGAAAATAACGAGGATCCATATGGTTCTAGGGGCGAAAAGAAATAGGCTTACTCCTCAACCGTATCAAAAGAATTTTCATTGGAGGTTAAAATCAGATTGATATTTTATTCGAAAGGATGAAGAGATTTAATTGTTGCGGTGTACATAGAATAAAAAAGAATGAGATGAAGAAGAATTTTTCTTTTTTTTTTTTGAAACGTGTTCGTTCGTTCCTACTACTTCATTTCTGAATTTCATTTCTCGTCATATATATATTCATTTTTGCTCTACCTTCCCGGGGTCATTCTCCGGGAAACTCCGTTTAAATCATTCCGGCGAATTCGTTCCAATCTCCCTATTTGACGATCTCATTGGAAATCACGTAAAGAGAATTCGTATTTGATATAGCCATTTGTGCAAGTATTTTACGATTAAGAAGCACCTGCCCCTTGTACAGATCGTGTATTAATCGCCTATAACTATGAGATGCGCCATTCTCGCGGGTTACTGCATTTATCCGAGTGATCCACAAACGTCGAAAATCTCTCTTTCTCCTGCCTCTATCCCGATGAGTAGAAATCAAAGCTCTCATTTTCTGTTGAGTAGTAGTTCGGGTAAGTCTTAAATGAGCCCCGCGAAAGGTTGATCCAAGTGAACGAGTTTTTTTTCGACGTCTGCGGGCTATATATCCCCGCGTAACTCTGGTCATTGAATCAAATGAAACTTTGACGAATAACTATTTGACGAATAACTAATTGATTTCATTTCTTTCAGTCATTCTTTTCTCCTCTCTTGTTTTACTAAAAACAAAACGGATTCTTCCGATGTATAAAATAAAAATTCCAATGGCTTTTGCTACTATGACCTTCCCAACCACGATTTTTTATTTCTTATGGGTGTTTATTTTACCTCAAAATAAGAAATTGTACCGATATTTGGTAGAAAATAAATAAGAAATAGGCATTAAACGGAAATGAATAAATAAATATTGGCTTCCATCGTTTCTATGGTTACTTCTTAAACGGTGAGGTCCTCTCTATACGCCGGAGCCTCTTCCTTCTTTTAATCAATGTTATTTGTAACTTGTACGGTTCACACTCTTTGGCTCTACCCACGAATTATCTAATAATAGGTCATTTCACAATGAGATCTATCCATACAGTGACGGCATTTAATTAAGAGGGTTGGCTAGGTAGCTGACCCTTTTAGTCCGTTCTTGCAAGAGTATGAGCATAATCTTTCTGCTTTTGAAATACCATTTTCCCCGCTTAATGGATAACCATTCGCTACCAATGGAGAGTTGCTTTTCATCTCAAATCGAGGTGATTGGATTTGCACCAATGGAAACCATAAATTCCATACACAATAGGGGTATATGATAGATCTTTCTTTTTCGATAGTGACTGAAGTTCTCATTTTCTATCCAATTCATTGGTACTAGTTACTGCATTGATACTGGAAAAATCCCCTCGTTTGTTCTAGCTCGTGATCTGAACGAGTCGCACATACACCCTAGTACATGTTCCTCGGCGCTGAGGACATCCTCGAAGCGCTGGGGCTTTCGTGATATTTCTGATTGGCTGTCTTGTATTTCTAATAAGCTGTCTAATAGTTGGCATGTTGAATCCTATAAAGAATGGGCCGGTTTAGATCGATCCTAACCGGATGATTATGAATTAGGAAAGAAAAAGTATGAATAAAAAAGAATAAGTTCCATTTCAGATTTATTTTACCGAGATGAGGAGATCAAATCATGATTCCTCGGATTTATGAATCTGAATATTGATCGAATTATGGTTACAATTATTAATCCAACCCTAATAATATAATAGGAATGATAATTCGAATTATCATTCCTATTATTCCACCGATCCTACCTATTATAGGTTATAGGCCCCTACCGTTAATAAGGTACCCTATGATTATGAGAGTCACAAACGGAAACAATAATTTCATAGTGTTTTCCTCCCTAGGAAATAAAAAAAAAATATAAGAGTTTTTATTACGTTATATACTTATATACGTAAATTCTTTATATCCGTCAACTCTTTTTTTTTGTAACAAACGTTACGTTATAATCTCTATTCTGTCGATTTCTTTACATTTCTTAGAAGAGAAAATTATGCTGAAAGTGCGCGCTGGAATAGACACTCTATCTCTATTCCTATAAGATCAACAATGCCATGATCTTGTGCTTCTTCTGCGGACATAAAAACATCCCTTTCCATGTCGAATATTACAGCCCACATAGGAGCGCCCGTTCTTTCTGCAAAAATTCTTATGATGTCGTTATACATTCCCAGAAATTCTATCGTTTCCGGGATAATGTTTTGGCCAAAGCTAAAGTCAAAACCGTCATCGTCATCGTCATCGTCATCGTCATCGTCATCGTCATCGTCATCGTCGTCTTCGTCTTCGTCTTCTTCCTCAAAATAAGCACAGAAAGGCTGGTGTATCATAACCCTGATGATATAACATAATAAACGCTTCCTCTATCTCGACCTTCGCATCATCGGGCAAAGTGAAAGGAATAAAGAATAACAAAAAGAAAAAGATCGAATTGAACAACCGTACAGGCATCTTTTGTGCAGTGCATACGGCTTTACAATGGAATTTCTTTTTCCATCGAAGAAAGAGACAAATAAAACCCACCAGACCCAGCCAGACCGTTGAATGACATTTACCATCCTTCCTTTTCTTTTGTATTTGTAGGAGTTCAAAAAATACTATGATAGTTCCGTTGCTTTCTATGTTTATCTCGTCTGAGACTCAACAATCCCAAAGTTTCTTTCTGACCCAGGAAAAAATGATCTTTTTTTTTTTCATTTTCATATCCTTTCATAACATAAATATCGGGAAAAGACTTCTTTCTAATGTTGAAAAAAGGTAAGGTTTGTGACGCTGAAACGGACCCCCGATGCATAAGATTAAATAAGAAATACCTTTTGTCTGTTCCATACTACTATCTCAATTCATAACCTCGTGTTGAAAAAGTTTACTAATATCTAAATCGAAGTGCCATGCTATTATTACTTATTCTTTTTATTTATTTATTCAAATTCCATATAGCGAAGGCATAATTTTCTCCTTCTCGAAAATAAAAAATTCATTGGCGCCAAGCGTAAGGGAGTGCTACACGTTGGGTAATTTCTCCTCCGGCCAGGATGAAAGCCCCTATTGAAGCAGCCATTCCCATGCCTATTGTATGCACAATAGGGCTCACCCATTGCATAGTGTCAAAAACAAGCATTCCTGGGATTATGAATCCGCCGGGAGAGTTTATAAACAAAAAAATATCCCAGGTTGGATCCGCTAGGCCGAGAAATATCATGAGACCGGCAATCAGATTCGCGAGCTCATCATCAACCTCGTCTCCTAAAAAAAGTAATCTTTCCCAATAAAGTCGGTTGATTAGGACAAAATTGTATCCTTTAGGAACCGTACGCGCACCTTTGAATACATACGGTTCAAAAAATCCAAATTTTGAAAAAAAAAAGAATCAACGTGTCGATTCTAGCCCTTTTTCTTTTTTTGTAGCAGATTTTTTCCTAACTAAGGGGCCTCTTTCTTCTATTTTTCAAGAAACATGAGTTTTGGCTTACTTCCCCAGAATTCGTTGAGCTTATCGAACTAACCTCTCATTGATGTATTGTTTCATCGAGATCCAAATCACAATGTCATTTTCTTGTTCCTGAATAGGCCTCTTCTACTTTTTTATTTTTAGGTTTATGCTCTACTCCGGGTAAAGATCCGCCCGAATTCTATTTGCACATATAGGACAAAGAATCTTAGTACCACTTTTCCTTTTTTCTTTTCAATTCGTTTTATTTTATGCCTTCCGCCCAATATTTGATGTATTCATCGTATTACTCCACTGTCTGGCAGTATGAGATCGCTCGTGTGGCATTAAGGAAATCATTTATGATACGGGGGTAATCATACATAGATTACCCGTTTGGTTTTTTCGAAACGGAGCCTGTATACTTCATTTTATTGGTCCAGGCCAACCATAAATTCTTATAAAAGATACCCCCTAGCAAATTGACCTAATTGCACTTCACGCTACGAATTATTGATGATTCAATCAATCTTTCTTGGGCGAAACGGAGGATATCTCGATCGGGGGAGAGGACGGGGAAATCCCATATGACCTAATATGTCTGACAAGTCGCACTATAGGTCGAGCCAACTTTCTTCTTCGTCTCCAGGAAGACGAAAGGGTATTTTTGGAACACCAACGGGCATCAAATTAAAGAAAGAGAGATTAAGTACCAGAAATCGCTTTGATGTGGAAACGTAAAACGCGCTTATTGTCTTCATAATATTGTTACCTTTTATCGGATTTTAGCCATAGATTGTAAGGTTCACGGGGGAAGAGGGAATGAATAAAGAAAAATTCTGACGAACGGATCGTTTGAATGATGAACAAGTATCTATGCATTCACTCATAAAAAACGAGACCAACCCCCATTGCATTGCGTATTGATACTTATTGGGTATAGAATAGGTCTGCTTTTCTTTGTTCCTACGAACAGAATTGTTCAATTATTATCAACATAACAGAATAAATATTCACCCTTGCTTCGGGATAATCCACTAAAAGGGCGAGGTCCATAGCATAGTCTTTTCCAATGCAATAAAGCTACATAGTGTCTATTTTTTCTTTAAAAAAGGGGGTATTTCCATGGGTTTGCCTTGGTATCGTGTTCATACCGTCGTATTGAACGATCCCGGTCGGTTGCTTTCTGTCCATATAATGCATACAGCTCTAGTTTCTGGTTGGGCCGGTTCGATGGCTCTATACGAATTAGCTGTTTTTGATCCCTCTGACCCCGTTCTTGATCCAATGTGGAGACAAGGCATGTTCGTTATCCCCTTCATGACTCGTTTAGGAATAAACAATTCATGGGGTGGTTGGAGTATTACAGGAGGAACGATAACGAATCCGGGTATTTGGAGTTACGAGGGTGTGGCCGGGGCACATATTGTGTTTTCCGGCTTGTGCTTCTTAGCAGCTATCTGGCATTGGGTGTATTGGGACCTAGAAATATTTTGTGATGAACGTACAGGAAAACCCTCTTTGGATTTGCCTAAGATCTTTGGAATTCATTTATTTCTCTCGGGGGTGGCTTGCTTTGGGTTTGGCGCTTTTCATGTAACAGGCTTGTATGGCCCTGGAATATGGGTGTCCGATCCTTATGGCCTAACCGGAAAAGTACAATTCGTAAATCCAGCGTGGGGCGCGGAAGGTTTTGATCCTTTTGTTCCGGGAGGAATAGCCTCTCATCATATTGCAGCGGGGACATTGGGCATATTAGCGGGCCTATTCCATCTTAGTGTCCGCCCTCCCCAACGTCTATACAAAGGATTACGTATGGGCAATATTGAAACTGTACTTTCCAGCAGTATCGCCGCTGTCTTTTTTGCAGCTTTCGTTGTTGCTGGAACTATGTGGTATGGTTCAGCAACTACCCCCATTGAATTATTTGGTCCCACTCGTTATCAGTGGGATCAGGGATACTTCCAGCAAGAAATATATCGAAGGGTTAGCGCCGGGCTAGCCGAAAATCTTAGTTTGTCGGAAGCTTGGTCTAAAATTCCCGAAAAATTAGCCTTTTATGATTACATTGGTAATAATCCGGCGAAAGGGGGATTATTCAGAGCGGGCTCAATGGACAACGGAGATGGAATAGCCGTTGGATGGTTAGGACACCCCATCTTTAGAGATAAAGAAGGACGCGAGCTTTTTGTACGTCGTATGCCTACTTTTTTTGAAACATTTCCAGTAGTTTTGGTAGACGGAGACGGAATTGTAAGAGCCGATGTGCCTTTTAGAAGGGCAGAGTCGAAGTATAGTGTCGAACAGGTAGGTGTAACTGTTGAGTTCTATGGTGGCGAACTCAATGGAGTCAGTTATAGCGATGCTGCTACTGTGAAAAAATATGCTAGACGTGCTCAATTGGGTGAAATTTTTGAATTAGACCGTGCTACTTTGAAATCCGATGGTGTTTTTCGTAGCAGTCCAAGGGGTTGGTTCACTTTTGGACATGCGACGTTTGCTTTGCTCTTCTTTTTCGGACACATTTGGCATGGCGCTAGAACTTTGTTCAGAGATGTTTTTGCTGGTATTGATCCGGATTTGGATGCTCAAGTGGAATTTGGGGCATTCCAAAAACTTGGAGATCCAACTACAAGGAGACAAGTAATCTGATACAACATTGCTCCGCTATCTTTCTTTTGCCCTTATTGGATTTTATTTATTTGATATACAGTATTGGAGAAATCTTGATTTTCATCATTGCCCTTTTTTGACTCTTGCCTTTTCTTTCTTCGGAAAATGATCCCAAACGAAATGAATAGGTGCGGAAGCTATAATTGTAAACCGGATCAAATCTATGGAAGCATTGGTTTATACATTCCTGTTAGTCTCGACTTTAGGAATCCTTTTTTTCGCTATTTTTTTTCGAGAACCGCCTAAGGTTCCAACTAAAAAGACGAAATGATTTTTCATTATCTCGATTGAAGTAATGAGCCCCCCCTCCCAATATGGGAGGTTCATTGTTTTAACTAGTCCCCGTGTTCCTCGAATGGATCTCTTAGTTGTTGAGAGGGTTGCCCAAAAGCGGTATATAGGGCGTACCCGGTAAAGCTTACAAGTGAACCAGATATGAAGATGGCGACTAGGGTTGCTGTTTCCATTATTAGATAATTTCAATACCACGATGGATCTACGCTATGATACGATTATTTATTTAAAACGAAAAGTGTACAAAGTCAACAGACCTCAATCAATGCAATAGAATTTATGGCTACACAAACCGTTGAGGGTAGTTCTAGATCTGGTCCAAGACGAACTATTACAGGGGATTTATTGAAACCGTTGAATTCGGAATATGGTAAAGTGGCTCCTGGGTGGGGAACGACCCCCTTCATGGGGGTCGCAATGGCTCTATTTGCCATATTCCTATCTATTATTTTGGAAATTTATAATTCTTCGGTTTTACTGGATGGAATTTCCACGAGTTAGTTAGGTCCATAAGAACAATGAAGTCCTAGCTTTTGAATCAAAAAAGATTAGGACTAGGATTTCTAGATCATTCTGGCAGTTCGACCGTGGAATTCCGTCGTTTCGGTATTTCCGGAATATGAGTGTGTGACTTGTTATAATTGATCCTGTTGATAGTACAGAAAATAGGTCTGTCATCTCTATCGAGATGATTCTACGTCGGATATTCATACTAGTATCTGGAGCACGGAATACGTGGAATAGCTCAAGAAAGAAATATTTGAACTATGATTCATACCTATTATTCAGACCTCGCGACCGGACTCCAAAAAATTTTCAAACAAAGAGGTACTTCATAAATCGAACGGTTTTTCTTTTCTTCCCTTTCCTTCGGAATTCTTCTTATTTTGTCCAAAGGACAAATGTTTCTATGAATTTTTAGTCATTCTTTCCACCCACTTATGAAATATTCATTAAATAAGTGATGATCAAATGGTTCTTGCTCAGAGAACCCTTGGGTTTAGCTCGGAGGCTTTATTGAATCATCGTGGTTATAGTATGAATCTGAGGTTTCAATTGATTCATAGGGTCTCAACAAGAAAATTCCTATCAATAGTAAACAAAACATATATTATACTCATTACACACAAACAACAAATCAAAAAGAAAATAATAGGCGAGGAGAAGATTCAAGAGGCCTGTAATGATCAACATAAAGACAGACGAGCCAACTTGATATTTCGTTTGGCATTATCATCACAAAGAAGAGATTACGGATTTTGGTTTCTCGCTTCATATCTTCAGATTCAAATGAAGTGGCTAAGAAGAATCAAACTTTCTATTCCATATCCGTTGCAATCACTATTTGGGTGTTTCTGCTTGAGCCGTACGAGATCAAATTCTCATATACGGTTCTCAGGGGGGGAGTCTCTTTGGTTTACCTATCTCAATAAAGTATATGATTGGTTCGAGGAGCGTCTCGAGATTCAGGCGATTGCAGACGATATAACTAGTAAATATGTTCCTCCCCATGTCAACATATTTTATTGTCTAGGGGGGATTACACTTACTTGTTTTTTAGTACAAGTAGCTACCGGTTTTGCTATGACTTTTTACTATCGTCCGACCGTTACAGAGGCTTTCGCCTCTGTTCAATACATAATGACCGAAGCGAACTTTGGTTGGTTAATCCGATCAGTTCATCGATGGTCAGCAAGTATGATGGTCCTAATGATGATCCTACACGTATTTCGTGTGTATCTCACAGGTGGGTTTAAAAAACCTCGCGAATTGACTTGGGTTACGGGTGTCATTTTGGCTGTATTGACTGCATCTTTTGGTGTAACTGGTTATTCCTTACCTCGGGACCAAATTGGTTATTGGGCCGTAAAAATCGTGACAGGCGTGCCTGAAGCCATTCCTATAATAGGATTGGCTTTGGTAGAGTTATTACGTGGAAGTGCTAGTGTGGGTCAATCCACTTTGACTCGTTTTTATAGTTTACACACTTTTGTATTACCTCTTCTTACTGCCGTATTTATGTTAATGCACTTTCCAATGATACGTAAGCAAGGTATTTCAGGTCCTTTATAGAGAAGACAGACCATAGATATTTGTAATCGATCATATATTATTTCGGGGAGGAGCAATCGTATTTCCTTGCTACAAATATGGATTATTGAAAATAATAAGACATGTTATTTGGATATTTCCCTTCAACTAACTCCGAAGTCTTGTATTCTTTATTTGATACGAATGGTTGAAGCGGATTTTTCGAAGATAAAATGGATTATGGGAGTGTGTGACTTGAACTATTGATGGGGCCGTGCAGATATATGATTTCCTCTGCCGCAAGGGAATTCACAACCAAAGGTGTCTCTGTTCCAACCAC